CTCTATGGATTTTCCCAATTTCATTTTTTGCTTCATTTTTTGTTTTGTGTATAGTAAAATACTACAGTATATAAGATAGATAGTTATATTTATACATAACTATCACTAAAACTACTACAGTATCCTAAAAACTACTACAGTATCCTATATAACATAACTTTTCTTTATTTCTTTATTAGATTGTTTTTTGTTTGTTATTGTCTTCTTTTCCAGAAGTTCTATTTCCTTTGGATAAATCGAAAACTCCAGAGTATACCTTTTTGAGGGTGGAACAAAAAAAAGAAATCTCGAATATTTCCCCCTTGACTCTTTCCCTTTATCCGTCAGAAGAAAAAAATGCGCTTTCTATTTTTGTTCTTATCTCTAAAATAAATGGAAATTAAATAAAATAGGAAGTGGAGATTGAAAAGAAAAGTGGTTTTCTCGTTCTCGTATTCGTTCCCCATTGCATTTGCGGAACAAAAGTATCTGATACATCAATGTGGAAATTTTTGGTACATGAAATGGAGCGATGATCTGATATCCATATCGAAACCCTATATAGATATAGATAGAAACGGGTCTTTTTTATAGAATCATAAAAAAAAGAAAGATATTGAAATGGATTTGTGATTCGAAAGAAATATTTTTCGGTGGAAGAAAGGAATAGTGATTTATTCCTATGGAGCATTTATGAACAAACAAGAGGATTCAATCGGAAATATCGACAAATTCTTGCGTGGTCCAAGGAAATAAAGAAGCCCGCCCACTTTCGACAACTTTATCTGTATCGACTATTTTTTAATATCAGAATAGATGATATATTCATGACTCAATGGGTCAGGTCCACTTACTTTTTCTTTTCCTGATTTCGAATTTTCGGATATGTTTTATTGAGAAGTAGGAAGACTTTGGTTTAGTGGTTCATAACCCCGATTGGGTATCCATAATAGGTCTATGTACCAGGGCTAAAAGAAAATAGGAATAGAATAATGAAACGAAAAATTGGGAGAAGTATAACCTGTAGTGACATAGCAATCCTCTTAATCTAATTCTAATTAATGCGATTACTTATTATCTTATCCTAATGAATCCTAATGAACCTATCTTAATGAACAAACATTTCGTTTGAATGAACAAACGTTCAACTTGAATTAATTCGAATGAAAAATTCATCATACGTGCTTCTTATTAAGAAAATAAATGATTTTAAATAGGAAAGATAAATATGAATAAAGATAAAAGAAATGTATTTTGTATTATCTGCTAAAAAGTCTAAGATTTAAGACCGCGAAATTTATTGGAAAAGCCCTTTATCGGATTTGAACCGACGACTTACGCCTTACCATGGCGTTACTCTACCACTGAGTTAAAAGGGCCCATTATCTTAAATTTATAAAAAAACCATTGGTTGTTATGAGTCTACTGCATTACCTATGTAGATACTATATATCTTATCTATTTATATGGATACATGTATGAATAGGGGATTTTTCGGGAAAAGAATAATAAATGGAATTTCCCTAGGAAGTTCTATAGTAATGAAAAGTAATCCAATTCAGATTTTTAAAATAGCAGCCATGCTATGAATTCTTTCATGGCCATCCTAATTTATTTTATTCCTTATCCTATCAGGAAGAGACTTACTTAATCCATTTTATACGTGTACTAATCTTACTAATCTAACATAGATCCAAGAAGATATTTCATTGAATCCCTTCCCAGATTTCTACATCATCCTTTTGAATTAATCAAAACAAAAATTCTATCGTTTTTGAATGAATTTTCCGTCTTAATATTAGTGTGAGATAGGGATCGGCATATTTAATCCGAGCAATGAGTTAATTAATGAGTGAAAATAGAATAAATAACATTTGACCTTTAATCTTTTTCTGTCTGTCGAACAAATCAATCCCTAAGGGACCATATAACTTTGCTATATATAATGTTCATAAATGACAAATCATAAAATTTAATGGAAGCATGGAAACAGAAAATCTTTTCTGTATCGAGTCATGCCATTATATTATATTGACAATTACAAAAAACTGATCATACTATGATCATAGTATGATGGCGATCGGGCAGGTATGCCCCCATCGTCTAGTGGTCAGGACATCTCTCTTTCAAGGAGGCAGCGGGGATTCGACTTCCCCTGGGGGTAGGGTTCTACGAAAGGAAGTTAATCATGGATTATGAATAAACCTCGAATTTATTCTTCCGGGGTCGATGCCCGAGCGGTTAATGGGGACGGACTGTAAATTCGTTGACGATATGTCTACGCTGGTTCAAATCCAGCTCGGCCCACTAATTCGCCATTCCTAAGAATGATGTAACAAAATGGATTTGTCCTCCAGAAGTGTTCGATAGCCAAAAGGAGACTTAATTTGTCTGTGACATCCCTTCTTTTGATTTCTACCATGTTCGGATCTGGTTATTGGCAATAACCACAGGATTCCTAGGAATCCTGTCATTCTCACTCTAGTTTCTATCCATGTGCAGTATTTCAAATAGCGGTCTTTGTCTTTGTTATAAGAAAGACTATTTAAAATATAAATGATTCAAATGAAATTTGAAAAATAGATATCCTGTAAACGTCCCCTGGGATTCTGGGATTGTAGTTCAATCGGTCAGAGCACCGCCCTGTCAAGGCGGAAGCTGCGGGTTCGAGCCCCGTCAGTCCCGACATCGGATCCGGTGCGGTGAATCCATCCATTTTTCTTCTCTATTTTCTGTGAAGGGAGGGGACGCAGAGCGGGATCCAGTCGCCTGAAGGATCCTGAATTTCTTTTGTTTTTCGATTCGAATTCAAATCAAACAAAGATGGGAAGTTCAATTACTTTAAACTAATATTGATTGACGGGGAAGAGACATGTGTAGTTGGAGGTATCGCCATACTCATGATTCCAAGAAAGACAATACTGGTTTCACTTTTTTTTATTACTCCTGATCAACGAAATAGAATGGAGTACCCATATGTTTTCAGGGGTACATATTAAAAAAATCGTATTCGTTACGATACACAATCAAAATCATGGAGTTACCCGACTGGGACGTTTTTTCGATGGAAACCCTTTTTCTAGCTTCTAGTTCCTATTTTTTGTGGAACCTTACTTAATTAATAATTGAAAACAATCCATTTATCTCATCCAAATTGCATGCTGAAGTTGGGTGTACGTATCCCAGTTCCAATCCAAGGAAGAAAAAAATCACTAACTAAAATAAAAAAAAAAAATAGTGAATTTGTCGGAATATTCGAGTTTTTATACCCGTAATCCGCCTTTATTACATTTATTGGTTATCTAAGAGGATTGGACCACGAGAAATAAAAAACTTTGTTTCGAACTCGTCCCTTCTCCATTTGATTCTTACTCTACTGTTTAGGTCTGCGGCCAATGGAACACCGCACCGGTCAGATGGCACTCCGGCTTTAGATTAGATGATTGTTATAAGGACCACGATCGGTCGTTTCTATAAAATAAAGAAAAAGAGAGAGTGGAAAAATATGAGAAATTCAATGGGATTCTAGATTGGATTGACAATTCCACTTTTTTTATATGGATAAAAGATCTTCTTATGTTATACTATTCAATTCTCGACGATAAATCGATTTAATAGATCAGATATTGTTATTCATAATATTAATCTGATTCAGTATCATCAAGATGCAATCCACCCATTGCATTTATATTACAGGAGAAGTACTTTCTTCTATGGGATTAGATCCCGAGTTATTGCGAAGCAAAAAACCGATGAGATTATGGAAGTCAATATTCTCGCATTTATTGCTACTGCGCTGTTCATTCTAGTTCCTACTGCTTTTTTACTTATCATCTACGTAAAAACTGTTAGTCAAAATGATTAATTTGACTAAAACTTTGAACTATTAGCTCTTCATAAGAATAAAAGGAAGGGATTTAAACGAAATAAGCAGGCTGGAATTAGCAATCTAAGTACACTAATGGATAGTGTGGTAGAAAGGTTCATATAGTCCTTTCTACCACACTATCCATTAGTGTATTCTATACAGTCATATTATATAAAGATATGGTCTCGATATATGTACATGCGAATTAGGTACATATACTGACATGTATATTACATATATATACATAGAAATCACACCCCAATTCCATTTCTTCGATATACCTATTGTGTTGATTCTGATCGATCGGAAATCATCGAAGTTCAACTCTTCTAATGCCTAGATTTCTGATTATTCTCAACACGGATCTCGAGGTCTACGAAACAATCAATGAGGAAAGGAAGGGGTGTATGGTTATATATTACCAAAAAACAAGTTATTTTTTTTTTCACATTCCAGTAATTGATTGAGCTGTTAACAGATGATCCAAGGGGTTCTATAATAACTTCTTCGGGTTTGGAAAAGCAGAAGTAAACCCCGCAAATTTTTCATGCTTGAACCACGAAATGAGATGAGTTGTGCTTTAATAAATAAAGCATAAATAAAATTTGTAGGAGTATAAACGGTAAATGGGCATGGCTCACCCAACACAGCAACATTTTTTTATGCATAGTAGTTCTTTGTACAACCAAACCACTATGCTGCCTTGCCTCCAGTACAGCAGTAGAAAGTTCGTATCTACGTAATATCATATCAGAACGACTTCTCCTTTGAAGAGGCAAGGGGGAAACAAATCAAAAAGAAAAAAGAAATATGGTGGGTTGGTTACTCCCTATTGTAATATCTATAATTCTGACAAGAGCGGGCTCATGGAGATGAAATAATTAGGAATAGGAGCACTTCGGTTGGAAAAATTTCCTATTCTTTGTATTCCTTTTAGTATTGAGTTTATAAATACGAGTAATATCGGAATCCAATTATTTCCATATTTGTTTGATCTAAAGGTTATCATTCATATATTACCGTCTTCCAATGAAATTTCTTTGGAAAATAGAAATCTTAAAAAAAAAACAACAAAACCCTTACCTTCGCATAACGATCTATTCCAAATGGATCCAGTTCCATTATTCAACTTAACTTAATTAATAGTGCCGCTAGAGTCCACTTCTTCCCCATACTACAAGCGAAAGGGAAAAAGTAAAGACTACCATTAAAGCAGCCCAAGCGAGACTTACTATATCCATGCCAATTATGTCCCCTATCTTTATGAAAATGAAGGAATTATTCCATTATTGATTACTAATAATAGCGGAATCCATGGGGAAGAGTCAAAATGTCTGACCTAATTGATGAACTAATACAATAAATGTATTGTTAAAAAGATTCCATATGATTTATGGTAGAATCGGGAAAGTATTAAGCATAAACAAGATATACAACTATTTCGGAAGTCTTAAGGAAATGGTTATTAATGGAACACGTAGGAAAAGTAAGATCCATTGTTTGTTTTGTTGCCTTTCCTAGGTAACATAAAAAAGAAATTCAAGTCTTTTATAGAACCCCTAGATTCCATAAATCTAGTATGAACTATGAACAGCCCTTTACCCATATATGCATATGCCTACGCTTCTGCCGGGCAAGATTTTTTTTGACTTCTATTTTGGCGGTAAGAGATTTCGTATCTTTTGTTGATCAGGCGACACCCGGATTTGAACTGGGGAAAAAGGGATTTGCAGTCCCCCGCCTTACCACTCGGCCATGCCGCCAAAACGATACAAACAAAAGAAATATAGATGGAAATCTGCTTTTGGGGGATTTATCAAACCCTTTCTTTTCTCTCTGATTTGAATTGGATCTTAAATACCGTTTTCTTTATCCTTTTCAAAAAGGATAAAATGCTTCCGTTTTAGATCCAGCGGATCTCTTGATTGTATAGCCCCTCAAAACATACATACAGCACTTAACTTAATATAATCTGAATTTTCTCGATTCTTAATAGAATAATAACTTCTCCTTTCTTTTTTCTATTCAAAAAAGTAGATTCCCAATCACAGAATCAAAAAAATCGGGAAAAATGGGAACTATGAACTATTCACCGCGAATTCCTGAACGGCTTTTGCATTTTGATTTGCCATTCTTTCTTAAAGAAATAAGAAAATAAAGTGGATATCCGACTAATCCGTATCAATTATTTTCAATAAAAACTATTTTTCCATTTCAATTATAACAACAATTATGTGTTTATGTAAACCCTAGAACATACATTATCATACAGATACCTAGTAGGGTGCCCTGTCTAGGCATCCCCTCTTATATCTTATAGTGAATCGTCGTGCTTGTTGAATGTTGCATTCAATATTTTTTTTTGAATGAATTGAATCGAAATTCGATCAAAAGATATAGCATCACTTCTGTTGCTGCAAATGGAATTGCGATAAAAGATGGGATATGCAGATAGCGAAATAGCCATATCCAGATATGTACTTAATAAGTATAAATGAAACTCTTCTTACGCACTTCAATCGTATTCTACTAATTTCAAAAGAGACAAAAGGGCCTCTCTTCTTTGCAATTTTTTTTGAACAAGGGAATTAATGAAAAATGGAATTAATGAAATAGGTTAAGTGCTAAAATGAATTTGACACTCTTCTTAATTATCCTGTCTTTACCTCATTCCTAGAGAATGGATCAAATCCTGAATCTATTTCAACTACCTAATCTGATGATAATATCATAATGATAGGTATAAATGGGATCCTTTTTTCGATTTGATATCTTCTATATAAGACTCCATAAGTTGATGTGATGGAATTTTGTTTCCAGGAATGTTTTATTAATTCATTTCTATTTGCACTCTTCGCAAATTGGAATTCTCTACGAAAATTTGTCTTCATCCCCCCCCATATGTATTTCATACATAGGAAATTCTATACAATTTCATGCGATTCAGTAAAAATAATATACATTCCATCATTGCTCGGTCGACCCATATGGGTCGATGAAGAGTGGGCCAATAATGGGATTTTTTCGAAAAACAGGAAAATGAATTAAGATGCTACGGGATAGAAATGAGGGAATGTCTACAATACCGGGGTTTAGTCAGATACAATTTGAGGGATTTTGTAGGTTCATTGATCGGGGCTTGGCCGAAGAACTTCATAAGTTTCCAAAAATTGAAGATACAGATCAAGAAATTGAATTTCAATTATTTGTAGAAACATATCAATTGGCAGAACCTTTGATAAAAGAGAGAGATGCCGTGTATGAATCACTCACATATTCTTCTGAATTGTATGTACCCGCAGGATTGATTTGGAAGCCCGGTAAGGATATGCAAGAACAGACCATATTCATTGGAAATATTCCTCTAATGAATTCCTTGGGAATCTCTATAGTAAATGGAATATACAGAATTGTGATCAATCAAATATTGCAAAGTCCCGGCATTTATTATCGTTCAGAATTGGACCATAACGGAATTTCTATCTATACCGGGACTATAATATCAGATTGGGGAGGAAGATCAGAATTAGAGATTGATAGAAAAGCAAGAATATGGGCTCGTGTGAGTAGGAAACAAAAAATATCTATTCTAGTTTCATCATCGGCTATGGGTTCGAATTTAAGAGAAATTCTAGAAAATGTTCGTTACCCTGAAATTTTCTTGTCTTTCCTGAATGAAAAGGAGAAAAAAAAGATTGGGTCAAGGGAAAATGCTATTTTGGAGTTTTATCAACAATTTGCCTGTGTAGGTGGGGACCCGGTATTTTCTGAGTCTTTATGTAAGGAATTACAAAAGAAATTTTTTCAACAAAGGTGTGAATTAGGTAGGATTGGTCGACGAAATATGAACCGGAGGCTTAATCTTGATATACCTCAGAATAATACGTTTTTGTTACCACGAGATGTATTGGCCGCTGCGGATCATTTGATTGGCATGAAATTTGGAATGGGCACACTTGATGATATGAACCACTTAAAAAATAAACGTATTCGTTCTGTAGCAGATCTATTACAGGATCAATTTGGATTGGCTCTGGTTCGTTTAGAAAATGTGGTTCGAGGAACTATATGTGGAGCAATCCGGCATAAATTAATACCGACCCCTCAGAATTTGGTAACTTCAACTCCATTAACAACCACTTATGAATCGTTTTTCGGGCTACACCCTTTATCTCAAGTTTTGGATCGAACGAATCCATTGACACAAATAGTTCATGGGCGAAAATCGAGTTATTTGGGTCCCGGAGGATTGACAGGGCGAACTGCGAGTTTTCGGATACGAGATATCCATACTAGTCACTATGGTCGTATTTGCCCAATTGACACGTCCGAAGGAATCAATGTTGGGCTTATTGGGTCTTTAGCCATTCATGCGAGGGTTGGTCATTGGGGGTCCATAGAGACTCCATTTTATGAAATATCTGAGAGATCAAAAAGGTTACAGTTGGTTTATTTATCACCAAGTGTAGATGAATACCATATGGTAGCGGCAGGAAATTCTTTGGCATTGAATCGGGGTATTCAGGAAGAACAGGTTGTTCCAGCCCGATACCGTCAAGAATTCCTGACTATTGCATGGGAACAAATTCACCTTCGAAGCATTTTTCCCTTCCAATACTTTTCTATTGGAGCCTCCCTCATCCCTTTTATTGAGCATAATGATGCGAATCGGGCTTTAATGAGTTCCAATATGCAGCGCCAAGCAGTTCCGCTCTCTCGGTCCGAGAAGTGTATTGTTGGAACTGGGTTGGAACGACAGGCGGCTCTAGATTCAGGGGTTTCCGCTATATCCGAACGCGAGGGAAAGGTCCTTTATACCAATACTGATAAGATCGTTTTATCAGGTAATGGAGGCACTATGACCATTCCATTGGTTATGTATCAACGTTCCAACAAAAATACTTGTATGCATCAAAAACCTCAGGTTCTGCGAGGTAAATGCATTAAAAAGGGACAAATTTTAGCGGATGGTGCGGCTACTGTTGGGGGTGAACTCGCCTTGGGAAAAAATGTATTAGTAGCTTATATGCCATGGGAGGGTTACAATTTTGAAGACGCGGTACTCATTAGTGAACGTCTGATATATGAAGATATTTATACTTCTTTTCACATACGGAAATATGAAATTCAGACTCATGTAACAAGCCAAGGTCCTGAAAGAATCACTAAGGAAATACCGCATTTAGAAACTCATTTACTCCGAAATTTAGACAGAAATGGAATTGTGATGTTGGGATCTTGGGTAGAGACAGGCGATATTTTAGTAGGTAAATTAACGCCTCAGACAGCGAAAGAATCATCGTATGCCCCGGAAGATCGATTATTACGAGCTATACTTGGCATTCAGGTATCCACTTCAAAAGAAACTTGTCTAAAACTACCTATAGGAGGAAGGGGTCGAGTTATTGATGTGAGATGGATACAAAAAAAAGGGGGTTCCAGTTATAATCCAGAAACAGTTCGTGTATATATTTCACAGAAACGTGAAATCAAAGTAGGTGATAAAGTAGCTGGAAGACATGGGAATAAGGGTATCATTTCCAAAATTTTACCTAGGCAAGATATGCCTTATTTGCAAGATGGAACGCCAGTTGATATGGTCTTCAACCCATTGGGAGTACCTTCGCGAATGAATGTGGGACAGATATTTGAATGCTCGCTAGGGTTAGCGGGGGACTTTCTAGGCAGACATTATCGAATAGCACCCTTTGATGAAAGGTATGAGCAAGAAGCTTCGAGAAAACTAGTGTTTTCTGAATTATATGAGGCTAGTAAGCAAACAGCAAATCCATGGGTATTTGAGCCCGAGTATCCGGGAAAAAGCAGAATATTTGATGGAAGAACGGGGGATCCTTTTGAACAACCTGTTCTAATAGGAAAGTCCTATATCCTGAAGTTAATTCATCAAGTTGATGATAAAATCCATGGACGCTCCAGTGGGCATTATGCACTTGTTACACAACAGCCCCTTAGGGGAAGGGCGAAGCAAGGGGGACAACGAGTAGGAGAAATGGAAGTTTGGGCCCTAGAGGGATTTGGTGTTGCTCATATTTTACAAGAGATGCTTACTTATAAATCTGATCATATTAGATTTCGTCAGGAAGTACTTGGTACTACGATCATTGGAGGAACGATAGCTAATCCCGAGGATGC